GGTGGTCATGACAATTACAGTAATGTTGATCTTTTTTTTGGCGTCAAGGACATTCGGAATTTTTTCTCTGATGATACTTTTTTAGTGAAAGATAGTAATGGGGACAGTTATTCTATATATTTTGATATTGAAAATCATATTTTTGAGATTGCCAATGATCATCCTTTTTGGAGTGAACTAGAAAGTTCTTTTTATCGGAATTCTAGTTATCTGAATAATGGATCTAAGAGTAAGAATCCCGACCACGATCGTTACATGGATGATACTCAGTATACTTGGAATAATCACATTAATAGTTGCATTGACAGTTATCTTCAGTCCCAAATCTGTATTGATAGTTACATTGTAAGTGGTAGTGACAATTCCAGTAACAATTACATTTCTAGTTCCATTTGTGGTAAAAGTGGAAATAGTAGTCAAAACGAGGATACCAGAACGAGTGATCAAACTATACCAGAAAGTTCTACTAATCTGGGTGTAACTCAACAATACCGGCATTTGTGGGTTCAATGCGAAAATTGTTATGGATTAAATTATAAGAAATTTTTTAAATCAAAAATGCATCTTTGTGAACAATGTGGATATCATTTGAAAATGAGTAGTTCAGATAGAATCGAACTTTTGATCGATCCGGGCACTTGGGAGCCTATGGATGAAGACATGGTCTCTCTGGATCCCATTGAATTTCATTCGGAGGAGGAGCCTTATAAAAATCGTATCGATTCTTATCAAAGAAAGACAGGATTAACCGAGGCTGTTCAAACAGGCAGAGGGCAACTAAACGGTATTACCGTAGCAATTGGGGTTATGGATTTTCAGTTTATGGGGGGTAGTATGGGATCCGTAGTCGGGGAGAAAATTACCCGTTTGATTGAATACGCTACTAAAGAAGTTCTACCTCTTATTATAGTGTGTGCTTCCGGAGGGGCACGCATGCAAGAAGGAAGTTTGAGCTTGATGCAAATGGCTAAAATATCTTCTGCTTTATATGATTATCAATCAAATAAAAAGTTATTCTATGTACCAATTCTTACATCTCCTACTACCGGTGGGGTGACAGCTAGTTTTGGTATGTTGGGGGATATCATTATTGCCGAACCCAATGCCTACATTGCCTTTGCGGGTAAAAGAGTAATTGAACAAACATTGAATAAAACAGTACCCGAGGGTTCACAAGCGGCTGAGTATTTATTCCAGAAGGGCTTATTCGATCTAATCGTACCACGTAATCCTTTAAAAAGCGTTCTGAGTGAGTTATTTCAACTCCACACTTTCTTTCCTTTGAATCAAAATTAGAACATTAAGTTCAATTATTTTGAGCAAACAAGTAATTAGTTTATCGGAATCCAAGTCAAAATTAGACGAATGGGGTTTTCTTTGTTGACATAAGATCTAATTATATAAAGAATCAAAAGTCACAGAAAATCCGCCCCTTTTTCTATATTCCTGATTATTGATCAAGAAATGAAATTCTTATTTTCGTGAAATTAGGCAAATCAAAAAAATCTACTCTTCTCGTCATATATAATGAAAATCTATAAAATATAGAATTTTTTATTTTTCTATATCTTACGATAATCCTATTTTGACTAAGAATCCCTGCTGGATGGGATTCTAACAAACCCTTCAATATATTCAATATTGATATTGAATATAAATAGAATCTAATTATAAATAGAATCTAATTAATTTTTAAGAAACTTTTTGTTTAGTAAATGAAATTCGAAGACAAGAGCAAAAAATGAAGAAAATAATATCTCATCCATATCCTTTCAAATCTTTCATGTAGAAAGATTTGAAACTACATTATATACTCACTTAGATAGATACTTAGATTTATACTTAATACATATTAAGTAATAATAATAATTCCAATTTAGAATTATCAAATTATAATAAGATATCTTTATATATAATAAGATATCTTTATATTATAAATAAGAAATATAAAATATAAATAAAAATAACAGGTACAAATAGTAAATCGAGGTACCCATTCTATGACAACTCTTAACTTTCCCTCTGTTTTGGTGCCTTTAGTAGGCCTAGTATTTCCGGCAATCGCAATGGCTTCTTTATTTCTTCATGTTCAAAAAAACAAGATTGTTTAGAGCCGATGGCACAAAATCTCATCTATTTTTTTTTCAAAACTGACGTTTGTATCATAACACAGATATCCATTTAGCAAAATATGGTATAGTATAAGCGGCTTCCGCCGAAAAACTCTTATGTCTCCATAAAATGCTATAGGGGTCAATGGATTCTAGCTATTTTCAAATAGACCCGAATCGACGGATAGCTTAACTGTAAAGTTGGTCTATCTATTTGGCTATCTTTAGTGAGATCATACGAAGGGTATGTTATTAGTTTAGATCTAACGAATTTAATGAATTACTCCTAAAGGGTCACATCAAACTAGTGCTAGTTGATGCGAGTTACTTCGGAAACAAAAGGACTAAAGTCAAATTCATTTGGGGTATTCTCTCAATTCCAAAAAAAT